CTTTCAAAAATAAATCCAATTTTGTTATTTCGATTAAGAAAAGTCGAAAGAGATGAATCGAATGAAATGAAAGAAGAAAAATATTCAAAAATAAACAATCAGATAATTCACGAATCATTTAGTGAAATTGTAGCTCCGAGTTACACAAATTCTTCATTGACCGAAAAAAAAATAAAGGATTTAACTCATAGAACAAGTACAATTCGAAGTCAAATTGAAAGACTGACAAAAGAGAAAAAAAAAGTGACTCAAAAAATAAATGTTATTTCTAACAAAAGAAGTTTTAATACTAAAAGATTTGAAAAATGGCAAATATTCAAAAGAAAAAATGCTCGATTAATTTGTCAATTACTCCCTTTTTTCAAAATTTTCATTGAAAGAATCTACACGGATCTAATTTTATCTATCATTAATATTCCGAGAATGAGTACAGAACTTTTTTTTGAATCAACAAAACAAATTATTGATAAATCTCTTGACAATAATGAAAAAAATCAAGAAGGAATTAATAAACAAAAGACAAATCCAATTACGTTTATTTCGACTCTAAAAAAGTCACTTGATATTATTAGTAATAATTACACAAATTCATATATGTTTTATGACTTATCCTACGTGTCACAAGCACATGTATTTTATAAATTATCACAAATTCAAGTTAGTAACTCGTCTAAACTTAAATCGGTTTTTCAATATCAAGGAATCCCCTTTTTTCTTAAGCCTGAAATAAAGGATTATTTTGAAAAACAAGGAATGGTTCATTCAAAATTAGGGGATAAGAAATTTACAAGTTCAAAAAGGAATCACTGGAAAAACTGGTTAAGAGGACAGTATCAATACAATTTATCCCAGATCGGATGGTCTAGATTAATACCCCCAAAATGGCGAAATAGAGTTAATCGGCGTCGTATAGGTAAAAAGGAAAATTTTATGAAACGGCATTCATATGAAAAAGACCTATTAATTGATTCCAAAAAACAAAAACAATTTGAAGTATATTCATTATATAATCAAAAAGATAATTTTAAAAAATACTCTAGATATGATATTTTATCATATAAATTTCTTTCTTTTGAAAATCAAAAGGAAGGCTTTTTTTATAGATCTCCGTTTCAAAAAAATAACAACCAAGAGATTTCTTATAACACACATAAAAAAGCAAGCCTTTTAAATATGCTTAGTAACATCCCCATCAATAATTATCTAGGAAAGGTTGATATTATATATATCGAAAAAAAGGCCGATAGAAAATATTTTGATTGGAAAATTCTCAATTTTTATCTTAGACAAAAAGGCCGTATTGACACCTGGATCACGATCGAGACTAATAGCAATCAAAATCTTAAAATTCGTACTAATTATTCTCAAATAATTCCTAAAAAAGATTTTTTTTATCTTATGATGATTCCCGAAATAAATTCAACAAATTCCCACAACGTATTTTTTGATTGGATGGGAATGAATGAAAAAATGCTAAAGCGTCCCATATCGAATCTGGAACCTTGGTTCTTCCCAGAATTTGTGTTACTTTATAATGCATATAAAACGAAACCTTGGTTTATACCAACCAAATTCCTCCTTTTAAATTGGAATAGAAATGAAAACAATAGTAGTGAAAATAAAAAGATCAATGAAAAGGAAAAAGGAAAGCTTTTGATGCCATCAAATAAAACTAAAAAGCATCAAAATCAAGAAAAAAAAGAACCCACAACCCCAGAAGATCATAAACCTGTTCTCTCACAACAAAAAGATAGTCAAGAAAATTATGCAAAATCAGACATAAAAAAAGGGAAAAAGAAAAAACAATACAAAAGCAATACGGAAGCAGAACTAGATTTGTTCCTAAAACGTTATATGCTTTTTCAATTGAGATGGAGAGCTAGTTTGAATCAAAGAATGATCAATAATATCAAGGTATATTGTCTCCTGCTTAGACTGATAGATCCGAGAAAAATTACTATATCCTCGATTCAAAAGAGAGAAATGAGTTTGGATATAATGCTAATTCAGAAAAATTTAACTCTTCCAGAATTAATGAAAAAGGGAATATTGATTATAGAACCCATTCGTTTGTTTGGAAAAAACGATGGACAATTTATTATGTATCAAACCATAGGTATTTCGTTGGTTCATAAGAGTAAGGACCAAACTAATCAAAAATACCAAGAACAAAGAAATGTTTCTAAGAATGATTTTGATAAAGCTATTTCACCACATCAAAGAATAGTTGGAAATAGAGATTTTTATTTGCTTGTTCCTGAAAATATTTTATCATTTAGACGTCGTAGAAAATTGAGAATTCAAATTTGTTTCAATTCAAAGAAGAAAACCGATGGAGATATAAATCCAGTATTTTGGAATGGAAAGAACATAAAAAACAGCAGCCAAGTTTCGTATGACAATAACCATCTTGATAGAGAGAAAAATCAATTAATAAAATTAAAGCTCTTTCTTTGGCCTAATTACCGATTCGAAGATTTAGCTTGTATGAATCGTTATTGGTTTGATACCAATAATGGAAGTCGTTTCAGTATATTAAGGATCCGTTTGTACCCACGATTAAAAATTCGTGGATAATATACTTTTTCTCTCTATCATAATATCATATCCTATAACCTATATATAATATAGGTTATATGAAAGTAAACAAATAGACCGATCACATGTCACCCATTTCATTTTAATATCTAAGATGAAATCAATAATGTCTCAATTAGGTCTCGAAATGAATCAACAGAACCTTCTTCATTTTAGACCTAAAATATTCGCTACCAAAATGTACCAATTCCTTTCTATCCCTATCGAACTCCAATTTGAAATTGGATTGATTTGAATTCAAAAAATGAGGAGTTTAAAAAAAATTTGGATTAGCTTATTGTATATACCACATTCGAATTAATGGCATTATTATTACTGATCAGTAAAATCCATATCTGGAAAAAGGAAGAGGGGCATTTTTTTTTTATGGTAAAAAATTCATTCATTTCGGTTATTTCTCAAAAAGAAAACGAAGAAAACAGAGGGTCTGTTGAATTTCAAGTATTCAGTTTAACTACTAAGATAAAGACACTTACTTCACATTTGGAATTGCACAAAAAAGACTTTTCGTCTCAGAGAGGTTTACGGAAAATTTTGGGAAAACGTCAACGACTGCTGACCTATTTGGCAAAAAAAAATAGAGGACGTTATAAAGAATTAATTAGAGAGTTGGACATTCGAGAGATCAAAACTCGTTAATTTGAAGTGTGATACCATTATTTGAGCTTAATCGTTTCAATTTTGATGAATTTCTTTTTACTTTCAGCAATGCATGGAAGAATGACTCGGGAAAAAACTTATGATTGCACCAACTACAAGAAAAGACCTCATGATAGTCAATATGGGACCTCACCACCCATCAATGCATGGTGTTCTTCGACTGATCGTTACTCTCGATGGTGAAGATGTTATTGACTGTGAACCGATATTGGGTTATTTACATAGAGGGATGGAGAAAATTGCGGAAAATCGAACAATTATACAATATTTGCCTTATGTAACACGTTGGGATTATTTAGCTACTATGTTCACAGAAGCAATAACCGTAAATGGACCCGAACAGCTAGGCAATATTCAAGTACCTAAAAGGGCTAGCTATATAAGAACGATTATGTTGGAATTGAGTCGTATCGCTTCCCATTTGTTATGGCTCGGTCCTTTTATGGCAGATATTGGGGCACAGACCCCTTTCTTCTATATTTTTCGAGAACGAGAATTGATATATGACCTATTCGAAGCTGCTACCGGTATGCGCATGATGCATAATTATTTTCGTATCGGAGGAGTCGCTGCTGATCTGCCTCATGGATGGATAGATAAATGTTTAGATTTTTGCGATTATTTTTTAACCGGGGTTACTGAATATCAACAGCTTATTACACGGAATCCTATTTTTTTAGAACGAGTTGAAGGCATAGGGATTATTGGAGCAGAAGAAGCAATAAATTGGGGTTTATCGGGCCCAATGCTACGAGCTTCCGGAATACAATGGGATCTTCGTAAAGTTGATCGTTATGAGTGTTATGACGAATTTGATTGGGAGATTCAATGGCAAAAAGAAGGGGATTCATTAGCTCGGTATTTAGTACGAATCAGTGAAATGACAGAATCTATAAAAATTATCCAACAGGCTCTGGAAGGAATTCCAGGGGGGCCGTATGAGAATTTAGAAATCCGACGTTTTGATACAACAAGAGACCCAGAATGGAACGATTTTGAATACCGATTTATTAGTAAAAAGCCTTCTCCAGGTTTTGAATTGTCCAAGCAAGAACTTTATGTAAGAGTCGAAGCACCAAAAGGAGAACTGGGAATTTTTCTGCTAGGAGATCAGAGTGTTTTTCCTTGGAGATGGAAAATTCGACCGCCGGGTTTTATCAACTTGCAAATTCTTCCTCAATTAGTTAAAAGAATGAAATTGGCTGATATTATGACGATACTAGGTAGCATAGATATCATTATGGGAGAAGTTGATCGTTGAAATGATAATTGATACAACAGAAATACACGCTATCAATTCTTTTTCCAGATTGGAATTCTTAAAAGAAGTCTATGGGATCATATGGATGCTGGTCCCTATTTTGACTCTTGTATTAGGAATCATATTAGGTGTACTAGTAATTGTTTGGTTAGAAAGAGAAATATCTGCAGGGATACAACAACGTATTGGACCCGAATACGCTGGGCCTTTGGGAATTCTTCAAGCTTTGGCAGATGGTACAAAACTACTTTTCAAAGAAAATATTCTTCCATCTAGAGGAGATACTCGTTTATTCAGTATCGGGCCATCCATAGCAGTCATATCCATTTTATTAAGTTATTCAGTAATTCCTTTTAGTTATCGCCTTATTCTATCTGATCTTAATATTGGTGTTTTTTTATGGATCGCTGTTTCAAGTCTTGCTCCCATTGGGCTTCTTATGTCAGGATATGGATCAAATAATAAATATTCCTTTTTAGGT